TATTTTTATATTTATATATAAAAATATTAAAAATGGTTTAATTTTTAATTAACATAAATATCTTCATACAGATATATATAAAATTTAATATATATATATTATTTTATAATATAAATATATATATATATATAAGTTAAATTATTAATATATTTATATATATATTTAATTTAATAATAAATATAAATATTTAATTAATTAATATAATTAATAATATATTTCTATTTAAACAGAGCTATAATTGCTTAGAGAATATAAATTTTTATAATAATATTAATAGAAGAAAAATAAGAGAAATATTAAAAATTTATTAATGTTTATTAAATGTATAATTTAAAAAAAAAAAAAAAAAAATCTATACAAAAAAATAAATTAATAGATAAATTTTTTATGTTTTTATAAATTTATTATAAATTTATTTTACATATAAATTTTAGTGTTAAATTTTAATTATTTTAATAATAATTAATTAAATATTGTAGTAATTAAAATTAAAAATTTAAGAAATTAAGATTTAGTAATATTAAAATTAATAACTAATTTTGTGCCAGCAGTTGCGGTTAAACAAAAGTTAAATTAAATTATTTCAGGTTATAATTAATAATAAGAAATTAAATTAAATATTAATTTATTAGGTGAAATTTTAATTATAATTAAAATTTATATAAAAATTATGATTTAATAAATTTTAATTTAAACTAGGATTAGATACCCTATTATTAAAAATTTAATTTAAAGTACTAAAATAGTAAATAATATATTATTGAAACTTAAATAATATGGCGGTATTTTAGTTCATTTAGAGGAATCTGTCTAATAATTGATAATCCACGAATGAATTTACTTAATTTATAATTTTGTATATCATTGTTAAAAAAATATTTTTAAATAATTAATAATATTTTAAAATTTAAAATAAAATTTAATTCAGATCAAGATGCAGATTATAATTGAGATTAAGATGGATTACAATAAATTTATTTAAACAAAAAAAAAAATTTGTAAAATATAATGGAAGGTGGATTTAAATGTAATTTTAATTAATTTATTAAAATGATTAAAAATTAAAATATGTACATATTGCCCGTCACTTTCATTTTAAAATTGAAATAAGTCGTAACAAAGTAGAGGTACTGGAAAGTGTTTCTAGAATGAACAAATTAGAGCTTGTTAAGTATTTCATTTACATTGAAAAGAAATTATAAATTAATAATTAATTTGGGGGGGAAAAATTAATAAAAAATAATTAATAAAAGAATTTTTAATATTGGGGGATATTAAAGTATTTTTTTTAAAAAAAATATTAATTTTTATAGTAAAGTAGTATTGTAAAATAAATTTGAAATAATTGAAAATAAATTAGAAATAAAGTAATTTTAATTTAATGTATCTTGAGTATCAGAGTTTATTAAAAAATGTTTTTTAACAAAAAAAATCTCGAATTTAAAAGAGTTAATTAATTAAAAAAATTAATGTTGAATAATTATTTTAAATAATTAATTAGAAATGAAATGTTAATCGTTTTTAAATATATCTAGTTTTTTTAGAAAAAAATTAAATTTAAAATTTAAAAAATTTTATTAAAAAATATTTTTTAATAAAATATTTAAAATTTAATATATTAAGGGATAAGCTTTAATATAAATATTTATAATTAATTAGTTTATAAAAATAAAAATTTTAAAATTTATATTGTTTAAAAATTAAAATTTTTTATAAAAAATTTTAATTAAAATAAAATTTAATATAATTTAATTTTTTATAAAAAAATAATTTTTAATACAAAAAAATTAGAAATAATGATAAAATTAGTATATTTAAATTAAAAATAATAAGATAAATTTAATTTAAATTAAAGGAATTTGGCAAATATTTATATTCACTTGTTTATCAAAAACATGTCTTTTAGAAAATAATTTAAAGTCTAATCTGCCCACTGATAAATTATTAAAGGGCTGCAGTATATTGACTGTACAAAGGTAGCATAATAAATAGTCTTTTAATTGAAGACTTGTATGAAAGATTTAATGAAATATAAACTGTCTCTGATTTAATAATAGAAATTAATTTTTTAGTTAAAAAGCTAAAATTTTTTTAAAAGACGAGAAGACCCTATAGAGTTTTATTTTACTATTATTTAAGATTATATTTATAATTAAAAATTAAAATTAATATTAAAATTTTATTGGGGTGATAAAAAAATTAAAATAACTTTTTTTAAATTTATTAACATAAATAAATGAAAATTTGATCCATAAATTATGATTAAAAGAAAAAATTACCTTAGGGATAACAGCGTAATTTTTTTTTTTAGTACAAATAAAAAAAAAAGATTGCGACCTCGATGTTGGATTAAGATAAAATTTAAATGCAAAAGTTTAAAAGTTTTGATCTGTTCGATCATTAAAATCTTACATGATCTGAGTTCAAACCGGTGTAAGCCAGGTTGGTTTCTATCTTTAAAATAAAAAAATATTTTAGTACGAAAGGATCAAATATTATTAATAATTAAATTAGTTAGAATATTAATAAATTTTATATAAACTATTTTGACAGAAAAATGTAATGATTTTAGAAGTCATAAATATATAAATTTATATTATATAAGTAGTAAATGATATTTATAGATTTAGTTAATATTATTATTGGTATTTTAATTTTGTTAATTGGTGTATTAATTGGAGTTGCTTTTTTAACTTTATTAGAACGAAAAGTTTTAGGTTATATTCAAATTCGTAAAGGTCCTAATAAAATAGGAATAATAGGAATTTTACAACCTTTTTCTGATGCTATTAAATTATTTACTAAAGAACAAATTTATTTAAATTATTCAAATTATTTTTCTTTTTATTTTTCTCCTATTGTTAGTTTTAGTTTATCTTTAATAATTTGAATAGTTATTCCTTATTTATTTAATATAATAATATTTAATTTAGGGGTATTATTTTTTTTATGTTGTATAAGAATTGGAGTGTATACTTTATTAATTGCTGGTTGAGCTTCAAATAGAAATTATTCTTTATTAGGTGGATTACGTGCAGTTGCTCAAACAATTTCTTATGAGGTTAGATTATCATTAATTTTAATATCAAGAATTATTACAATTATGGATTTTAATATGATTAAATTTACAGAATATCAAAATTTAGTTTGATTAATTTTTATAATAATACCTTTAAGAATATGTTTTTTATCTTCTTTAATAGCTGAGACTAATCGTACTCCATTTGATTTTGCAGAGGGTGAAAGAGAATTAGTTTCAGGATTTAATATTGAATATAGAAGAGGTGGGTTTGCTTTAATTTTTCTAGCTGAGTATTCTAGAATTTTATTTATAAGAATATTATTTATTATTATTTATATAGGAGGATATGAATTAAATTTATTATTTTATTTAAAATTAGTTTTTATATCTTTTTTTTTTATTTGAGTTCGAGGAACATTACCTCGTTATCGTTATGATAAATTAATATATTTATGTTGAAAAAGATATTTACCTATTTCTTTAAATTATTTATTATTTTTTTTAGGTTTAAAAATAATTTTAAATTATAAAATAAATTTAGTATAAATTAATAGAATATAAATATTCTTTCTTAAGTTTTCAAAACAAATGCTTATTGACAAGCTCATTAATTAAATTATTGATTAAAAATTAATTTATCTCAAATTTTATTTAATATTGGGTTAATAATAAAATATAAAAAATAAATTAATGTTAATAGTTGTCCTGTAATAATATAAGGTGTTTCTACAGATCGGGCTCCAATTCAAGTTAAAAGAATAATAGTTGAAATTATAAATCAAAATAAAATTTGATTTAAAGGATAAAATTGTATACCTTGAATTTTTTTATTAAAAGTGAATGGTAAAATAATTAAAATTATAATTGATATAATTAAAGCAATTACTCCTCCTAATTTATTAGGAATTGATCGCAAAATGGCATAAGCAAATAAAAAATATCATTCTGGTTGAATATGAATAGGAGTAACTAAAGGATTAGCTGGAATAAAATTATCTGGATCTCCAAGTAAATAAGGATTAGTAATAGAAAGAAAAGTTAGAATTAAAATTAAAATAATAAATCCAATTAAATCTTTGAAAGAAAAAAATGGATGAAAAGGAATTTTATCAAGATTTCTATTAATCCCTAAAGGATTATTAGATCCTGTTTGATGTAAAAATAATAAATGAATTATTGTTATTATTAAAATAATAAATGGTAATAAAAAATGGAAAGTATAAAATCGAGTTAAAGTAGCATTATCTACTGCAAATCCTCCTCAAATTCAATTAACTAATATTGTACCAAGATAAGGAATTGCAGATAAAAGATTAGTAATTACGGTAGCTCCTCAAAATGATATTTGTCCCCATGGTAAAACATATCCTATAAAAGCAGTAGCCATTAATAAAAATAAAATAATAACACCAATTATTCAGGTAAATTTTAAATTAAAAGATTCATAATAAATACCTCGTCCAATATGGAGATAAACACAAATAAAAAAAAAAGATGCTCCATTAGCATGTAAGGTTCGAATTAATCATCCATAATTTACATTTCGACAAATATAATTAACACTAAAAAAAGCTAAATCAATATTTGCTGTGTAATATATGGTTAAAAATAATCCTGTTAAGATTTGAATTACTAAGCATAAAGATAATAAAGAACCAAAATTTCATCAAGATGAAATATTAGTTGGAGTTGGTAAATCAATTAATGATCCATTAATGATTTTAATTACTGGATGAGTTTTACGAATAGATTTAAAAAAAAAAGTTATCATTAGTTAAATGATCGTAAAGGACCAAAGAAAATATTTGTAATTTTTACAATTGCAATAAGAGTAATAAATAAATAAATAATTAATATTAATATTAAATAATAATTTTGTTTATTATATAATTTTAATAAATTAAAATTATATTCATTATTAAAAAATAAAAATAAATTAAAAAAATTTTTTATATCTTCATTAAAATAAAAATTTATTCAATTTAAATTATTTTTAAAAAAATAGGTAAAATAAAAAATTATAATAATAGAAAAAAGAAAATAAAATTTGTTAATAAAAGGAATTTTAAATAATTCATTAGAAGCTACACTAGAAACATAAATAAATAAAACTAATAAACCTCCTAAAAAAATTAAAAAAAGAATATAAGAAAATCAATAAGTATTAATTAGTATACCTGATAAAAGACAAGTAAAAAAAGTTTGTCTTAAAATTAATAATCCTATTGCAAAAGGATGATTAATAAAAAATAATAAAATTGAGAAAAAAATTAATAAAAATGATAAAAATATTTTTAAAATATCAAAGAATAGTTTATAAAAATAATAATTTTGGAGATTATAGATAAAGAAAATCTTTTTCTTTGAAGTTTTTAAAGAAAAATTCTTATTTTTGATTTACAAGACCAAAGTTTTTTTTAAACTATAAAAACTAAATTAATGATTAATGATAAGTATAAGATTATTAATTGTTATTATATTTATATTTGGTAATATAATTTTTGTTTCTAAACATAAACATTTATTGATTGTTTTAATAAGTTTAGAATTTATAGTATTAAGAATTTTTTTTTTTATAATAATATATTTAATAATAATTAATTATAATATATATATATTAATAGTTTTTTTAGTTTTTTCTGTTTGTGAAGGAGCATTAGGGCTATCTATTTTAGTTTCAATAATTCGAACACATGGAAATGATTATTTTCAAAGTTTTAATTTAATTTAATTTAATGATAAAATTTTTAATAATAATAATTTTTATAATACCTTTATGTTTAAAAAAAAATATATTTTGATTGGTTCAAATATTAATATTATTTATAATTTTAATATTTATAAATTTTATAATCTCAATTATGACTTTTTGTAATTTAAGTTATATTTTTGGGTGTGATATAATTTCTTATGGTTTAATTCTTTTAAGAATTTGGATTGGAAGATTAATAATTATAGCTAGAGAAAATTTATATAAAAGTAAATTTTATTCTCAATTATTTTTATTAAATATTATTATTTTAATAATTATATTATATATAACTTTTAGAGTAATAAATTTATTTTTATTTTATTTATTTTTTGAAAGAAGATTAATTCCTACATTAATATTAATTATTGGTTGGGGTTATCAACCTGAGCGAATTCAAGCTGGTATATATTTATTATTTTATACTTTATTTGCTTCTTTACCTTTATTAATAGGAATTTTTTATGTTTATCATGAAATAAATTATATAATAATATATTTTTTAAAATTTTATGATTATAATTTAATTTTATTATATTTATGTTTAATTATAGCTTTTTTAGTAAAAATACCAATATATTTTAGACATTTATGATTACCTAAGGCTCATGTAGAAGCTCCAATTTCTGGTTCAATAATTTTAGCCGCAATTATATTAAAATTAGGGGGTTATGGTCTTTTACGAATTATAATTATTTTACAAAAAGTTAATTTAAAAATAAGTTATATTTGAGTTGTTATTAGTTTAATTGGGGGATTTTATATTAGTTTAAAATGTCTTTGTCAAATTGATATTAAATCATTAATTGCATATTCATCTATTGCTCATATAAGAATTGTGATTGGGGGTATTATAACAATAAATTATTGAGGGTATATAGGAGCTTATATTTTAATAATTGGGCATGGTTTATGTTCTTCAGGAATATTTTGTTTATCAAATATAAATTATGAACGTTTAAATAGTCGAAGATTATTTATAAATAAGGGGATAATAAATTTTATACCTTCAATAAGAATATGATGATTTTTATTAATATCTTCTAATATGGCTGCTCCTCCTTCTTTAAATTTAGTTGGGGAAATTAGATTAATTAATAGTTTAATAAGTTGATCTTGATTAAGAATAATTATACTAATATGTATTTCTTTTTTTAGAGCTGGTTATAGATTATATTTATATTCTTATACACAACATGGAAAATATAATAAGAGAGTTTATAGATTTTATAGTGGAACTTCGCGAGAATATTTGGTATTAATATTACACTGATTACCTTTAAATATTTTAATTTTAAAAATTGATTATAGAATAATTTGATTTTACTTAAATAATTTAAAAAAAAATATTAGTTTGTGGAACTAAAAATATGATAAAATCATTTTAAGTTATTAATAAATATAATATTTGTTTTATTAGATTTTTTTTTTTATTTTTTTTTATATTAATTAATTTTTTTATAATAATTTATTTTATTATAAATAATATAACTTTATTTTTAGAATGAGAAATTATTTCTTTTAATTCAACAATTATTATTATGTCTATTTTATTGGATTGAATATCTTTATTATTTATAATATTTGTTTTTTTAATTTCTTCTTCTGTTATTTTTTATAGAAAAGAATATATAAGATCTGAATTAAATTTAAGTCGTTTTATTATTTTAGTGTTATTATTTGTTTTTTCTATAATTTTATTAATTATTAGACCAAATATAATTAGAATTTTTTTAGGTTGAGATGGTTTAGGATTAGTATCTTATTGTTTAGTAATTTATTATCAAAATATTAAATCTTATAATGCTGGAATGTTAACTGCTTTATCTAATCGTATTGGAGATGTGATGATTTTAATATTAGTTTCATGAATATTAAATTATGGAAGTTGAAATTATATTTTTTATTTAGATTTTATAAAAAATGATTATTCTATAAAAATTATTGGGATGTTAGTAATTATTGCTGCTATAACTAAAAGAGCTCAAATTCCATTTAGATCTTGGTTGCCTGCTGCTATAGCTGCTCCTACACCTGTTTCTGCTTTAGTTCATTCTTCAACTTTGGTAACTGCAGGAGTTTATTTATTAATTCGTTTTAATAGTTTATTAATTGATATATTTTTTTTAAAGTTATTATTATTATTATCTGGATTAACTATAATAATGGCTGGAATTTGTGCAAATTATGAATTTGATTTAAAAAAAATTATTGCTTTATCAACTTTAAGACAATTAGGTTTAATAATAAGAATTTTAAGTATAGGATTTTATGATTTAGCTTTTTTTCATTTATTAACTCATGCTATATTTAAAGCATTATTATTTATATGTGCTGGAGTTATTATTCATATAATAAATGATAATCAAGATATTCGTTTAATAGGGGGAGTTAGATTATATATTCCTTTAACTTCTTTATGTATAAATATTTCTAATTTAGCTTTATGTGGGATTCCTTTTTTAGCTGGGTTTTATTCAAAGGATATGATTTTAGAAGTAGTATCAATAAGAAATTTAAATTTATTAGTTTTTTATTTATATTATTTTTCTACTGGATTAACTATATTTTATACTATTCGTTTATTAATATATTTAATAATTAATGATTTAAATTTATTAAAAATTTATAATTTATATGATGAAAATTATATTATATTAAAAAGTATATTTATTTTATTATTCATAAGATTAATTACTGGTAGATTATTAAGATGAATAATTTTTTATTATCCTTATATAATTTATTTATCTTTTTCTATAAAAATAATAGTTATTTATGTGAGAATTATTGGTTTATTAATAGGTTGAATAATTAGAAATATAAATATTTATTCTTTAAATAAATTTATTAAATTTTATTATTTAAGAGTTTTTTTTACTACTATATGATTTTTACCAAATTTATCAACTTATGGAATAAATTATTATTTTTTAAAATTAGGACAAAATTTAATAAAGAATGTAGATATAGGTTGAATGGAAATATATAGTGGTCAAGGATTTTATAAAATTATTAAGTTTTATTCTTTAATTAGTATTATTTATCAAATAAATAATTTTAAGATTTATTTATTTAGATTTATTTTATGAATTATAATTTATATTATTTTAATTATAATTTATTTAAATAGCTTATAAAAAGAGTATAATATTGAAGATATTATGGTGATTATTAAATCTTTAAATATTTATATTTATATTTATATTTATATTTATATTTATATTTATATTTATATTTATATTTATATTTATATTTATATTTATATTTATATTTATATTTATAAAAAATAATTTTTTTATTATTACAATGAAAATGTAATGTTTTTAATAAACTATATAAATTAAAGAAATATTAATGAATTTATTCACTAAAAATTAAGTTAGCAGCTTAATTATAAAATATTTCTAATTGGATTATTAATTCAATTTTATCATTAACAGTGATATACCTCTAATTTGGTTTCAATTAATAATAAAAAATAAATAAGGAGTAATTAACTCTATCTTTTAAGTCGAAATTAAATGCAAAATTGCTTCTTATTTAAGATAAATTAATTTAAATTAATATTTTTTGAATGCAAATCAAATGTTTTATAAACTATAATCCTGATTTTAATTTGTTCAATTTAATATATTTTGATTTCATTCATGATATAATCCAATTAATAGTATAATAATAAAAAAGAATCTAATTTTAAATCAATTAATAAAATTGACATTTAAGAATGAAGGAATTATAGGGAAAATTAAAGCAATTTCTACATCAAAAATTAAAAAAATTACTGTAATTAAAAAAAAATGTAAAGAAAAGGGAATTCGAGCAATGGATTTTGGGTCAAATCCACATTCAAATGGTGAACATTTTTCTCGGTCAAGAAATGATTTTTTAGATAAAATAAATGAAATTATTAAAAAAATATTTGMAATAATAATTATAATAAAAGATGATATAATTAATAAATTAATTATTTATATTAAAAATATTAAACTTTTTGATTGGAAGTCAAATATACTAAATATATTATATAAATAATTAATTTCCTCATCAATAAATAGAAATATAAAGGAATAATCAAACTACATCCACGAAATGTCAGTATCATGCTGCAGCTTCAAATCCAAAATGATGAAAACTAGAAAAATGATTGTTTAAATATCGAATAAAACATGTTAGTAAAAAAAAAGTTCCAATAATAACATGAAGACCATGAAATCCAGTTGCTATAAAAAATGTTGAACCATAAATTCCATCTGCAATTGTAAAAGATGCTTCAATATACTCATAGGCTTGTAAAATTGTAAAATAAATACCTAGTAGGATAGTAATAAATAAACTTTGATAAGTTTGAGTAAAATTATTTTCTATTAATGCATGGTGAGTTCATGTTACAGTAATACCTGAAGTAATTAAAATAATAGTATTAAGAAGAGGAATTTGGAAAGGATTAAAAGGAATAATTCTTATAGGAGGTCATATAGCACCAATTTCAATATTAGGAGATAATCTTCTATGAAAAAAAGCTCAAAAAAAAGAAATAAAAAAAAAAATTTCTGAAATAATAAATAAAATTATTCCTCAACGAAGACCTTTAGTAACTAAAATTGTATGTTTACCTTGATATGTTCCTTCACGACAAATATCTCGTCATCATTGGTATATAGATAATAATACAATAATATAACCTAAAATAAGTAAATTTATACTAAAATTATGGAATCATTTTACTATCCCAGTTACTAATGTTATAACACCAATAGCTCTAGTTAAAGGTCATGGGCTATAATCTACTAAATGATATGGATGATTATGATTAATAGTCATTAATTTAATTAACTTCACTAGAATAAAGAGTTCTTAAAATAGTAATAACATAAGATTGAATAACCGCAACTGCTGATTCTAAAATTAATAATAAAATTTGAATAATAATTAAAATAAAAATTAAATAATTAGGTATATTTGTTCCAGTTTTACTTAATAAAGTTAATAATAAATGACCAGCAATTATATTAGCTGTAAGACGAATAGCTAAAGTTCCTGGACGAATAATATTACTAATTGTTTCAATAAGTACTATAAAAGGTATTAAAATAGTGGGAGTTCCTTGGGGGATTATATGAATAAATATATGTTGAGTATTATTAATTCATCCATAAATTATAAATCTTAATCATAAAGTTAGAGATAAAGATAATGAAATATTCAAGTGGCTGGTACTTGTAAAAATATAAGGAAATAACCCTAAAAAATTATTAAATAATACAAAAAAAAATAATGAAATAAAAATAAAAGTTGAACCATTAAAACTATTAGGTCCTAATAAAGTTTTAAATTCATTATGGAGTTTAAATGAAATAAAATTTCATAAAATAAAATGACGATTAGGGATTAATCAAAATGAATAAGGAATAAATAAAAATCCAATAAAAGTTCTAATTCAGTTAATTGATAAATTAAAATTAGTTGAAGGATCAAAAATTGAAAATAAATTATTTATCATTTTCAGTAAAAATTATTTTTAGATTTAGAATAATTTTTATTAATATTATTAAAATTAATTTTATAATTAAAAATAAAATAATTTATAATATTAAAAATAAAAAAAATAGAAATAAAAAAAATTAATGAAAAAATTCAATTGATTGGTATTATTTGAGGAATAAAAGAATATTACTAATGTAATAATTTAAATTTGACATATTTATGTTATAAATTAACTAATTCTTTCATTAGAAGTAATTGCTAATTTACTATTAAATGGTTTAAGAGACCAGTACTTGCTTTCAGTCATCTAATGAATAATTATTAATTCAATTAATAAAGTTTTTAATTGAAATTCTTTCTACTACAATAGGTATAAAACTATGATTAGCTCCACAAATTTCAGAACATTGACCAAAAAAAATTCCTGGACGATTAATAAAAAATCTTGTTTGATTTAAACGTCCAGGATTAGCATCAATTTTTACTCCTAAAGATGGAATTGTTCATGAATGAATTACATCTGTAGCTGTAATTAAAATACGAATTTGATTATTTATTGGTAAAATAATTCGGTTATCAACATCAAGTAAACGGAAATTAGATAAATTATTATTTGATTGAATTATATAAGAATCGAATTCAATATTATTAAAGTCTGAATATTCGTAACTTCAGTATCATTGATGACCAATAGATTTTAAAGTAATTAATGGATTATTAAGTTCATCCAAAAGATATAAAAGTCGAAGAGAAGGTAAAGCAATAAAAATTAAAATAATTGCTGGTAAAATAGTTCAAATTAATTCAATTATTTGACCTTCTAAAAGAAATCGATTAATGTATTTATTAAAAAATAAATTAATTATTAAATGAGAAATTAAAATTGTAATTATAATTAAAATAATTAAAGTATGATCATGAAAAAAAATAATTTGTTCTATTAGAGGAGAGGCTCTATTTTGGTAATTAAAATTAGATCAAGTTGCCATTTCTAAAAAAAGGATAATCCTTTATAAATGGGGTTTAAATCCATTACATATAATCTGCCATATTAGAACTTACTTAGAATGGGTAATTCATTATAAGAATGTTCAGCAGGAGGTATATTTTGATTTCATTCAATAGAAGAAGATATATTTAAGGAAAATAAAATTATTCGTTGGGTAATTATAGACTCTCAAATAATTATTATTATTATTATTATTGAAAATAAAGAAATATAGGAACCAAGAGAAGAAATAATATTTCAAGAAATAAAACTATCAGGATAATCTGAATAACGTCGAGGTATTCCAGCTAAACCTAAAAAATGTTGAGGAAAAAAAGTTAAATTAACTCCAATAAATATTGAAATAAATTGAATTGTTAATAAATAAGGATTTATTATTAATCCTGTAAATAAAGGATATCAATGAATAAATCCTCCAAAAATAGCAAATACTGCTCCTATAGATAAAACATAATGAAAATGGGCTACTACATAATAAGTATCATGTAAAGTAATATCAATAGAAGAGTTAGCTAATACTACTCCTGTTAAACCTCCTACCGTAAATAAAAAAATAAATCCTAAACTTCATAATATAGAAGGTCTATAGTTAATTTGTGTTCCATGAATAGTTGCTAATCAACTAAAAATTTTAATACCTGTAGGAATAGCAATAATTATTGTTGCTGAAGTAAAATAAGCACGAGTATCAATATCTATTCCTACAGTAAATATATGATGAGCTCAAACAATAAATCCAAGTAATCCAATAGCTAATATTGCATAAATTATTCCTAATGAACCAAAAGTTTCTTTTTTTCCTCTTTCTTGTGAAATTATATGAGAAATTATACCAAATCCTGGTAAGATTAAAATGTAAACTTCTGGATGTCCAAAAAATCAAAATAAATGTTGGTAAAGAATTGGGTCTCCTCCTCCTGCAGGGTCAAAGAATGAAGTATTTAAATTACGATCAGTTAATAATATAGTAATAGCTCCAGCTAAAACTGGTAAAGATAATAATAAAAGTAAAGCTGTGATACCAACAGATCAAACAAATAAAGGTATTTGATCTAAAGATATATAATTAACTCGTATATTAATAATAGTTGTAATAAAATTAATAGCTCCTAAAATAGATGAAATACCTGCTAAATGTAAGGAAAAAATAGTTAAATCTACCGAAGAACCTCTGTGGGCAATATTAGATGAAAGTGGGGGATAAACTGTTCATCCTGTTCCTGCTCCATTTTCTACAATTGTACTAGAAATAAGTAAAATTAAAGATGGGGGAAGAAGTCAAAAACTTATATTATTTATACGGGGGAAAGCTATATCTGGAGCACCTAGTATTAAAGGAACTAATCAATTACCAAATCCTCCAATTATGATAGGTATAACTATAAAAAAAATTATAATAAAAGCATGAGCAGTTACAATAGTATTATAAATTTGATCATCTCCAATTAAATATCCAGGATTACCTAATTCAGTTCGAATTAATAAACTTAAAGATGTTCCTATTATACCTGCTCAAATTCCAAAAATAAAATATAAAGTTCCAATATCTTTATGATTAGTAGAAAAAAGTCATTTTCGCTAAATAAAATGGCTGAGGATTAAGCGATAAATTGTAAATTTATTAACGAGAAATTTCTCTTTTATTAAGCTTTATATTCAAAAATGATATAAAATTGCAAATTTTATGGTGTAAATATTACTAAGGCTTAAAGAAATTTCTTTATAAATAATTTTGAAGATTATTAGTTTATAATTAACTTAAAACCTTAGAAAAAAAAAGTTCTAATAATTATACCTAATAAAGAAATGAAATTAAAAAAATGAATAAAAATTAAAGAATTATTTTTAATAAAAATTTTAAATCATTTTAATTTAAATGAAAAAAATATTAAAGAAGAATAAATAATTCGAATATAAATAAATAATAAAATTAAACTTGATATTAAAAAAATAAATGAAATAATAAAAAAATTATTATTAATTAAATAATTAATAATTAATCATTTAGGGAAAAATCCTAAAAATGGAGGTAATCCTCCTAAAGAAAGAAAGTTAATTATAATAGAAAATTTAATTAAAAAATTTATATTAAAAAAAAATAATTGATTTAAGAAAAAAATGTTAGTAATATAAAATATAAAACATATAATAAATGAAAAAATTGAATAAAATATAAAATAAATTATTCATAAATTTTCACTAATAATTAAAGCTGAAATTATTCATCCTAAATTATTAATTGAAGAAAAAGCTATTAATTTACGTAAAGAAGTTTGATTAAAACTACTAATAGCTCCAATTAAGGTATTTAAAATTATAATAAAGTACAAATAATAAAAATTAATATAATATGATAATAAAATTATAGGTGTAATTTTTTGTCAAGTTATTAAAATAAAACAATTAAGTCAAGATAAACCTTCTATAACATTTGGGAATCAAAAATGAAAAGGAATTGATCCTATTTTTATAAGTATTGTAGAATTAATAATAATAGAAGAAAAATTATTAAAAATAAAGTTTTTTATTAAAAATAAATTTAATAAAATTATAAATAAAAAATTTATAGAAGCAATAGATTGGGTTAAAAAATATTTTAAAGAAGCTTCTGAATTCAATAAATTATGGGGGTTTATTATAAGGGGGATAAATCTTAATAAATTAATTTCTAAACCAATTCAACATCCAAGTCATGAATTTGAAGAAATTGAAATTAATGTTCTAAAAAATAAAATAAATAAAAAAAATATTTTATTAGAATTTGGATTGAAAAGGATAAAAAATAAGAATTATATTCTAAAATGAAATTATTCATATTATAAAATTATATTTTAGTGTAAGATGCACAATAATTTTTGAAATTATTAGGTATAGTTTAATTCTATAAAATATAATAAAGGTAAAAATTTACATAATTTATTCTATCAGAATAATCCTTTAATCAGGCACTTTATTTTTAAAAAAAAGGGGTTTCCTTTATATTTGGGGTATGAACCCAAAAGCTTCTGTTAGCTTATTTTTAA